CGATTTATATTTATATATATATTTTTTTTAATGGATTTACCTGGGCCAATACATGATTTTCTTTTAGTCTTTCTGGGATTAGGTCTGATCTTAGGAAGTCTAGGAGTGGTATTACTTCCCAATCCAATTTATTCTGCCTTTTCGTTAGGATTGGTTCTTGTTTGTATATCCTTATTCTATATTCTATTGAATTCTTATTTTGTAGCTGCTGCGCAACTACTTATTTACGTAGGAGCTGTAAATGTTTTAATTCTTTTTGCTGTGATGTTCATGAGTGCTTCAGAATATTACAAAGATTCTCGCCTTTGGACTGTTGGGGATGGGGTTACTTCGATGGTTTGTACAAGTCTTTTTATTTCACTAATTACTACTATTCCAGATACGTCATGGTACGGGATTATTTGGACTACAAGATCAAACCAGGTTCTAGAACAAGATTTGATAAGCAATAGTCAACAAATTGGAATTCATCTATCAACGGATTTTTTTCTTCCATTTGAACTCATTTCAATAATTCTTTTAGTTACTTTAATAGGTGCAATTGCTGTAGCTCGTCAATAAAAAATCAGCAATTAAAATATTCCATGCTTGTTATATGTGATTCAATCAAATCAATTGAATTGTTATTTAGATTGAAATGAATGAGATTGATAAGGAGTTGCTTAATGATGCTCGAACATGTACTTGTTTTGAGTGCCTATTTATTTTCTATCGGTATCTATGGATTGATCACAAGTCGAAATATGGTTAGAGCACTTATGTGTCTTGAACTTATATTGAATGCAGTTAATATCAATTTTGTAACATTTTCTGATTTTTTTGATAATCGTCAATTAAGGGGAGATATTTTCTCAATTTTTGTTATAGCTATTGCAGCCGCTGAAGCAGCCATTGGGCCGGCTATTGTTTCATCAATTTATCGTAATCGAAAATCAACTCGTATTAACCAATCGAATTTGTTGAGTAAGTAGTATTAATCATAGGAATTCGAATATTCCTAAAGAAATTCGAATTTAAGGTATAATCTTCTCTTCAAAAACATAAGAAATCAAAGTATTTTGGCCCTTGCTTTTATAATAAAGCAATTCAGAAGTAAATTGATTCGAAAAATTCTGATAACTTGTTGATTTGCCTGGTATCTAAATATAGGATTTGTTTATAAGCTTACTAGGTCGAAATTTTATGACGTTCAAAAATGTATAGATCCAATGTCACATTCAGTAAAGATTTATGATACATGTATAGGATGTACTCAATGTGTCCGAGCCTGCCCGACCGATGTATTAGAAATGATACCTTGGGACGGATGTAAAGCTAAACAAATTGCTTCTGCTCCAAGAACGGAAGACTGCGTTGGTTGTAAAAGATGTGAATCCGCCTGTCCAACGGATTTCTTGAGTGTTCGGGTTTATTTAGGAGCTGAAACAACTCGCAGTATGGGTCTAGCTTATTGATACGTTCCAATAAATTCTACTTGAATCCATTTGATTTTTTTTTACCGACAAGACCTGTGCTCAAGATATTTTGATTTTTGAGCACGGGTTTTTCTGGTCCAAGCGTATCTTTATCTTGTCTTTACCACGAATTTTTTTCCTTGGTTAACAATAATTGTAGTTTTGCCAATATCTGCGGGTTCCTTAATTTTCTTTCTTCCCCATAGGGGAAATAGGGTCATTCGGTGGTATACTATATGTATATGTATTTTAGAACTCCTTCTAATGGTCTATACATTCTGTTATCATTTCCAACCAGACGACCCATTAATCCAACTATTGGAGGATTATAAATGGATTCGCTTTTTTGATTTCCATTGGAGATTGGGAATAGATGGACTTTCTATAGGACCCATTTTACTAACGGGATTCATCACCACCTTAGCTACTTTATCGGCTTGGCCTGTTACTCGAGATTCTCGATTATTTCATTTCCTGATGTTAGCAATGTACAGTGGTCAAATAGGATCATTTTCTTCTCGCGACCTTTTACTTTTTTTTATCATGTGGGAGTTAGAATTAATTCCCGTTTATCTACTTCTATCCATGTGGGGAGGAAAGAAACGTCTGTACTCGGCTACAAAATTTATTTTGTACACGGCAGGGGGCTCGATTTTCCTCCTAATGGGAGTTCTGGGTATAGGTTTATATGGTTCTAATGAACCAACATTAAATTTTGAAATATCAGCTAATCAGTCGTATCCTGTGGTCTTAGAAATAATATTTTATATTGGATTTTTTATTGCTTTTGCTGTCAAATCGCCGATTATACCCCTACATACATGGTTACCAGATACCCACGGAGAAGCACATTACAGTACTTGTATGCTTCTAGCCGGAATCTTATTAAAAATGGGAGCATATGGACTGGCTCGGATCAATATAGAATTATTATCTCACGCCCATTATCTATTTTCCCCTTGGTTAGTGATAGTAGGCACAATCCAAATAATCTATGCAGCTTCAACATCTCTTGGTCAACGGAATTTAAAAAAAAGAATAGCCTA